ATTGTCTAGGGGGGATTACGCTTACCTGTTTTTTAGTACAAGTAGCTACGGGTTTTGCTATGACCTTTTACTATCGTCCAACTGTTACAGAGGCTTTTTCTTCTGTTCAATACATAATGACTGAGGCCAACTTTGGTTGGTTAATTCGATCAGTTCATCGATGGTCAGCAAGTATGATGGTTCTAATGATGATCTTACACGTATTTCGTGTGTATCTTACGGGTGGTTTTAAAAAACCCCGCGAATTAACTTGGGTTACGGGGGTGGTTCTGGCTGTATTGACCGCATCTTTTGGCGTAACTGGTTATTCTTTGCCTTGGGACCAAATTGGCTATTGGGCAGTAAAAATTGTAACAGGCGTGCCTGAAGCTATTCCTATAATAGGATCACCTTTGGTAGAATTATTACGTGGAAGTGCTAGTGTGGGCCAGTCCACTTTGACTCGTTTTTATAGTTTACATACTTTTGTATTACCTCTTCTTACTGCCGTATTTATGTTAATGCACTTTCCAATGATACGTAAGCAAGGTATTTCGGGTCCTTTATAGAAAAGGCAGATCATAGATATTTGTAATTTCTCATATCGGGGAGGGACAAGAGTCTTTCATTGCTACAAATATGGATTATTTAAAAATAAGGCATGTTATTTGGATACTTCTATTCAACTCTGAAGTATTTTTTATTTGATACGAATAGAATAGTTGAAGTATATTTTCCTAAAAAGAGGATGGATTATGGGAGTGTGTGACTTGAACTATTGATTGGCCCGTGCAGATATATGATTTTATCCGCCACGTTGGAATTCACAACCCAATGTGTCTCCGCATCCAACCATCACATCACGTCAATCCCTTTATATAGCATAGGATAATAGGATAGGCCGGTTCGCTTGAGGAGAATATTTTCTATGATCATACCCGAATCTTGTCATGCATGAAAAGGCTCCGTAAGATCCCTATAATAAGTGATGTGGAATGATATGAGCGTGTGACTTGTTATAATTGATCCTATTGATAATACAAAGACCAATGTTCTATTTATTCACTTTGTTTAATTTTTTTTTAGTAATTTTTATTAGAATTAATTTGATAGTATAATTGGATAGTAATCTTAGTAAGTTTTTATAGTATGTAGATGCATTCATTTCCTCTGCATCAACCCTGATCTATGATACTATCGGAGTTAAATAAGGGATCTAAGGAAGAACAAGGGCTAAGATTTTATTAGTAACAAGTAAAAATTTTGTATTTTTGTATGTAATACAATCAAGATATTGTGGAGATAAATACTAATCAAAAGACATGAGACAATCCAAAAAGTACTTGATCATGATCTAATTTGTAAGCCGACTTGGATATTGAGCATTTTCTTGTTGCCAGAACTTAATTCTTTGCAATGAATAATGAATCGTTGAAACTTGGGGAAATGTCATTTTATAAATCTTTTCTTACATAGAATCATTCTACATTATCTATGTAGATATGTATCAAATATAGATCTTCTATGGACCTATTTATGTTCTATGAATCTATTTATATGATTCTTTTGATTCTTGCTCGAGCCGGATGATAAAAAATTATCATGTCCGGTTCCTTTGGGGGATGGATCCACAAGAATTCACCTATCCAAATAACAAAGAAACCTGATTTGAATGATCCTGTATTAAGAGCTAAATTGGCTAAAGGGATGGGACATAATTATTATGGAGAACCTGCATGGCCCAATGATCTTTTATATATTTTTCCAGTAGTAATTCTAGGCACTATTGCATGTAATGTGGGCTTAGCAGTTCTAGAGCCGTCAATGATCGGTGAACCGGCGGATCCGTTTGCAACTCCGTTGGAAATATTACCCGAATGGTACTTCTTTCCCGTATTTCAAATACTTCGCACAGTACCCAATAAGTTATTGGGTGTTCTTTTAATGGTTTCAGTACCAATAGGATTATTGACAGTACCTTTTTTGGAGAATGTCAATAAATTCCAAAATCCATTTCGTCGTCCAGTAGCCACAACAGTCTTTTTGATCGGTACCGCAGTAGCTCTTTGGTTAGGGATTGGAGCAACTTTACCTATTGAGAAATCCTTAACTTTAGGTCTTTTTCAAATTGATTAAACCGTTAAATACCACAATATAGATATCTATAGATATCTAAGGAAGATCCCCTTCTGGATCTTCCTTAGATACATCAATCTTTTTATGATCTATTCTGCAAATATATGGACTGTGTCGGAGATTCAAAACTTATTCTATTTTTTTCTTTATAAAAAAGAAAAAATGAAAAGAATCCAATGGATTTAAAATTATAACTTTTTCTTAAGTAAATTTATTGCAAAATGCTTCTGTACAGTGCTCAATATCTGTTTTACATCTTCTGTGCGAAAATATTCCATTTTCATAAGATCTTCTTGACTGTGACTCAAAAGGTCCAATAATGTATGTATATTGGATCTTTTGAGACAATTATAGGTCCTGGAAGACAATTCTGATTGGTCAATAAAAATACATGTCAATGGAATTCCTTTTTTGTTTTTCTTGAGATTAGTGAATTTGTCTTGAAAGGAAAAAAGGGGTAGATTCCATCTGTTTTCATTTTCCTTGAAATTCATATCCTCTTCCTCTGCATGTAGAAAAGGAATCAATAAATCAATCAAATTACGAGAAGCTTCATAAAGTGCTTCTTTAGGAGTTAAACTTCCATTCGTCCATATTTCTATAAAGAGTATCTCTTGTTTTTCATTCCCATTCCCATAAGAATGAATACTATGATTCGCATTTCGAACAGGCATAGATACAATATCTATAGGATAACTTCCATCGTGAGAGTCATTTGTGGATTTCATACGATATCCGCGATATCTCTTGATTTGTAATTCAATACACAAATCAATTGGTTCTGTCAGGTTAGCTATATGCTGTGTCGTGTCAACTATTTCTACAGAAGGTGGTGAGATGATATCTTGAGCTGTTATGTATTTGGGACCCCTGACGCAAATGGATGCGTTCCTAACTCCATAAAGATTACTTCTCAATACAATCTCTTTCAAATTGAGTAAAATCTCATGTACTGATTCTTCAATACCTGCTATCGTAGAATATTCATGCAGCACATTTTCAGATGTTGCACGTGTGATACATGTTCCTTCTATTTCTCCAAGTAAAGCCCTTCGCATGGCAATACCTATGGTATCGGCTTGACCTTTCATAAGCGGGGACAGAACGAAACGACCATAATAAAGACGCTTGCTGTCTACTCTTGATTCAACACATTTCCACTGTAGTGTTCGAGTGGATCCTACTACGTCTTCTTGAACCATACTCTTATTTTTCTTTTATTTCTAATTATTGGATCAGAATCATTGAATCATTTATTTCTCTTGGAATCTCTTGAATTTTTATTTCTACACACGTCTTTTTTTAGGGGGGCGACATCCATTATGTGGCATGGGTGTTACATCACGTATGAAACTTAATAGTATCCCATTTCTACGAATGGCTCGTAATGCCGCATCTCTTCCGAGACCTGGACCTTTTATCATAACTTCTGCTCGTTGCATACCCTGATCAACTAATGTACGAATAGCATTCAATGTCGCGGCTTGAGCAGCATAGGGTGTTCCTTTTCTTGTACCTCTGAATCCAGAAGTACCTGCGGAAGCCCAAGAAACCACCCGACCTCGTACGTCTGTAATAGTTACAATAGTATTATTGAAACTCGCTTGAACATGAATAACTCCTTTTGGTATTCTACGTTCATTCTTATTTGAACCAATACGTGCATTCTTACGTAAACTAATTTTTGCTATAGGTTTTGTCATATTTTATTAGATTATATTTATAAGAATAAAAGAAAAAAGAATCATAAATCTACAGAAAAAGACGAGGATATCCATTTCATATGAAAATGAATCCTTTCTTATTTCTTTTTACATGTACATGGATTTTCTTTTCAAAAGAAAAATGAAAAAGTTCTTTACCCCTGTCTCTGTTTATGTCTCGGATTGGAACAAATAACTATAATTCGCCCCCGCCTACGAATCAAGCGACATTTTTCACAAATTTTACGAACAGAAGCCCTTATCTTCATATTTATCATTCCTTACTTTCATTCTAAATCTCTTTTTTTTTTGAAAACAAAAATCATTTTATTGCATTTTTGAACTTTGAATTATATCTCTACGAAAAGGATGTTTAAAAGAATGATCTAATCGTTCGAATCTTTTTTGCGAAGTCTATAAATTATACGTCCCCTGGTTGAATCATAACGACTCATTTCGATTTTGACTCTATCTCCGGGTAGTATACGTATAAAACTGCGCCGGATTCTCCCTGAAATATAACCTAGAATTAGATCTTCATTATCTAATCGAACTCGGAACATACCGTTGGGTAGTGATTCAGTAATTAAACCCTCATGAATCAATTTCTGTTCTTTCATTCCAGGGAACCCCCTTTAAGTATTAACTAATAGAGGAAGAGTTCTATAATTCACTTCTCCTCTCTATTTTACAAAGAGTAAGTTCGAGAGAAATTTAGGGTATCCTAGGAGAATTACCATATATAACACAAAATTTCTCCTCCAATTTTTTCTAATCGAGCTTCTCGATCTGTTATTATACCTCGAGAAGTAGAAAGGATTACAATTCCCATTCCACCTAAAATCTTAGGAATTTGTTGATAGTTGGAATATATTCGTAGACCAGGTCGGCTGATACGCTTTAAATTTATTTTCTTACCTTTCCTAGTCTTTCTATGTCGTAAGGTTGAAACCAAGAAATTTTTTTGACTTTCTTGATGTTTTCGAACGTTTTCAATAAAACCTTCTCGTAAAAGTATTTTCACAATGTTTTTAGTGATATTAGTAGATACTATTTTAACTCTTCCCTTTTGATCTATGTCAGCATTTCTTATAGAAGTTATTATATCGGCAATAATGTCCCTACCCATGACGAACTATAGTTATTGGTGCCCCCTAATTTTGATATAGTCAACATGCTTCTTTTTTGTTTTATTTTTTATTGAATTCTTTTTTTTTTTATTATTATAGATTATCAAAAATTATTAGAAATTTCAAATATATACATGAGACACACACAATCTATTAATCGGATCTATTTCAGATATTCTAAGATTATATTCTATATATAGATAGTAAAGATAGGATATATCCTAATTTTCATCTATAAGACTTCGGGTGCTAATGAAACGATTTTAGTAAAATTCAACTGTCGCAATTCTCGAGCAATTGCACCAAAAATTCGAGTTCCTTTTGGATTTCCTTCTTGATCAATGATAACCGCTGCATTGTCATCATATCGTATTATCATGCCGTTGTCACGTTTGAGTTCTTTACATGTGCGTACAATCACAGCTCTAATTATTTCTGATCTTTCTAAAGGCATATTGGGCACTGCTTCTTTGATTACAGCAACAATAACATCGCCAAGATGAGCATATCGATGATTACCAGTTCCTATGATTCGAATACACATTAATTTTTGAGCTCCACTGTTATCCGCTACATTCAAAAGGGTCTGAGGTTGAATCATATCATTTTTATTTTAATCTCTTATTTCAAGATAATGGAAAAAAGAAATATTGTCTGTCCAGAGATAAAGAAATCCGTAGTTGTTTTTTTATTATTAAAACTCCTTCTTCTTTTGTTTACCTATCCTGAAATAACAAATTGAGTTCGTATAGGCATTTTGCATGCAGCTATTTCCATAGCAGCTTTGGCTACAGCTTCAGATACTCCACTCATTTCATAAATTATTCGGCCCGGTTTAACAACGGATACCCAATATTCGGGGGATCCTTTGCCCGAACCCATACGTGTTTCTGTAGGTCTTACAGTAACAGGTTTGTCGGGAAAGATACGTACCCATATCTTTCCACCACGACGCGCATATCGTGTCATTGCTCTTCGCCCTGCTTCTATTTGTCTAGCTGTGATCCAAGCAGGTTCAAGTGCCTGAAGAGCGTATCTGCCAAAACAAATATGATTGCCTCGGCAAGATATTCCCTTCATTCTACCTCTATGTTGTTTACGAAATCTGGTTCTTTTAGGGTTATAGTTGATGGTTGTTTCTGAATTCCATCTCTACTGCAGAGCCGGACATGAGAATTTCTTCTCATCCAGCTCCTCGCGAATGAAATGATTCAATAAAATACATATTACCTAGAAATATGTATTTTATTCTATCAAAAGACAAAAGAAAGAATATACTAATTTTTTTATATTGAATTTGTTACTTTGTTACATAGGTAGGCTTTATATATAACTAGATAACTAGGCGTGTTTTTTTATATTATATATAGATAAAAAGAATGCTTCTTTATTTTAGCAAAATCTCTAAAGTCTTTTTCTTTACCTCTATTTAATCTATTTAATCACGCCAATAGTCATCCAATAAATGAAATTCTTAAATGAAATAAAAATAAAGAAAGGTTTCGCGGGCGAATATTAACTCTTTTCTCCTTCATTTGTAGGGTCAATTCATGACCATTCAGAAGAAATCCATTTTTTTTTGGTTCATTCCGCCATCCTACCCAATGAATCCTTAGGATTGATTCGTTTTCAAGAAAATCCTATGTAATCACAGGTTCCATCGTTCCCATAACTTCTCTATTAATACTTAGGCCTGAACTCTGCAATGGAGCTCTCAACAGAATCTGTTATTTGTTTCCGAGTCAATCTCCTCAGTTTTTATTAACCCGAAGCTCAATTAAATTTTTCTCTCTTTTCTATTATTTAGATTCTTTATATTATTATTTTATTATATTTTTATTTTATATTAATGTTGATGCTTTATAACACTGCCTTTTTTATGGGGTAATTTTTCATAAACCATACATATGGGAATCATATATCATTTAATATCATTTAGATCTTTATTCTCTCTTTCTATCACCCTTCCTTTTTCCACATCCCTTTTTTTTTTCACAATTCAGAATCAGATTTCTTTTTTATGAAAAAGATTTCAGTTGCTAAAACTATATGATTGATTCAGTCATATAGTAACTGTTTCTTGGGATCTCGACAATACGAAGCAATAAGTTGGTTATGAGTTTTTAGTTTCTTTAGTTTTGATAGTTATTAAGTTTATAGTGTGGTCAACCTATTTTTCTTTTCAGTCTCAATTCTCAATTTTAAAGAAAAAACTAACGAGTCACACACTGAGCATAGCAATTATATTAAAATTTAAATTAAATTTAAATAAAGGATAAATCAAATTTTTATTCAACCTTATAGAATTCTAATTGTTCGTTTTTCTTTGATTAAGAAAAAAAATAAGAAAATATTTTCTAAAATTGCTCTATTGATGAGCATAATGGCGAGATAAAGAAAGTTCCATTATTCTTATTTTCTTATTCTTGGTTTACAAATATCCAAATTTTGATACCTAAGATTCCATAGATAGTTCTAACTGTATGGGAACAGTGATCAATTTTAGCGCGAATTGTTTGTAGGGGAACCCTGCCTTCTCTGATCCATTCGAC